GGAGAGGTAATAAATCACTCTTCCAGGCAGTAGGAGTAGGACAAATCCCTTGTGAAAGAAGGGGTTGCTGACATACGAGTTCGAACTAGCTTAGCTCAATTGACTTGACAAGGAGAGGTAAAAAGACCACGAAGTAGAAGGGCCGGGATGACGACCAGCGAGGAGACAAGGTCCGCACACATTCGACAAGAGAGGTGAAACTGAAAGTGGAAATAGAATTCCATATCAGCAGTGGTGGTTTGCTCCCCCCGGTTCGTTGATCCTTATTCTTCTGTTAGGTTTTTTATAGTGAGTTGCTTTCTATCCGAGTTAGGAAGCTAGTAGTAGGAGTGGCTAGATCTCCCTCGAGTGAGGATGAAAAAAAGCATAAGCTACCTCGTTTGTGCTCCCGCTCTTTCACTCTCGTCTTTCAGTTCCATTCATTGATATGTCAGTGGTCAAAGAAGCTTCGAAGTCCTATACCTGTGCTACTGTTCATTCAAGCTAGCCTTCCCGTCTAATCGCATTGATTCTCCCTTGCAGATCAATCATGTAACTCGCATGTCATTGACCAATTACTAGATCGATCTACTACATGAATTATTTGATGTACGAATCGGACTATCAAAGAGAGGACCAAGGGCATTTATCCTTGTGCTTTTACCTCGCCATCAAATGCTTCTCTTGCTGTGGGTGGAGGGAGATCCATGCAATGGCATTTCATCAACAGATACCACTTCTTATTGATTTGTATGCTTTTTTTAGAATACCACCTAAAGGGAAAAGAGTAGTCATTCGTCAAAACATACCACCTCTCTCTCACATCTCTTTGGAAAGTTTGCATGTCCTCTATGGCCACCTCTCAGCTGGGCGAAGGAAGAATTTGATGTGGAAGGTAGAATTGAGCCAATGTGTGGAACAGCATTCCCAGTATGACTTGCCTAGCTAGTGCTTCCTAGCTGACTGTACTAAATGATGTTGTCCAAGCAGCACTGCATTCAATCTTGCATAGGTAGGGTTTCCATCTCTTTAGGGAGTAGGCGTACCGTCTTGTCTCCCCCTGCCGCCTGACTGACCATTCTTATACTTACCATTCATTCCTCCCATCTTTCATCATGAAGTTACTGAGAGTGGGGATGAGCTACATCTTGCTGCACTGATCTATATTTAGATCTAGTGCTGAAGCCGAATACCGTTCTATGGCATCTGCTTCTGCTGATCAACCATGGATTTCTTATTTTTTTAGAAACGATCTGAAAGAGAACAAGATGTAGGTGTCTAACTTCTATCTATGGGTTATGTCCAAGCTCCATTGCACTTGGTGATAGATATGTCATCTTGCCCACCTTGTAGAGTTTCAAACCTAGTTCAAAGTAGGGGCCTCTGATTACCCATCTGCTAACCAAGCTATAGAAACGAGAACAAGTTCCCCTAAGCTACCTGACCAAAGATCCTAAGCTACTTGTTTTCAGTGCACTGCTTTTCGAGCTCTTGCTTGAATTGAGTTGGCTATAATAAATTATCCTCTTTCTAGCTCGTTCTTCAGCTACTCCATCTAGGAAAGGGACTGCCCTAGATGTCAGGCGGGGAATCCTCGTTGTGTACTAACTAGCCGACTCTCTTAGTGTATCACCGGAGTCTATCTAATGTCTCCTAATGCAGCTACGAAGGGCAATGCTTTTTTGTGGAAACCGGGCACTGAAAGAGATATTCAATGGATACGGGAGTTTCCTTTTTGCTTGGCTTGACCATATAATATAGGGCAGTCCCACTTCCATTCGAAGTTACAATTCCCCCCCCTAAAAAAAAGTAGTTGATAGCCGATTGAGAGCAATCCAGTAGCAGTATATAATAACCCGCGTGAACCTCTTAGCCAATCCCAAAAGTTATGGATAGTCGAGCGGGCCTGATGAAATGATTCTATCTACTAGCCGAGAATAGCCTTATGTAGAATCGGGTGGTCCTTCCATCCTTACAATCGCCGGGAAAAGAAGAGGAATTCATGGTTGGATAGTCTGCCTATGCGAACGAATTAGTATGCCTGGCCAGCGTCAAAAGCAGGTCTTTTTTGATTGCCCCGCTGACCCTTTCTAGGCTTCCTTCCTTGTGGCTACCAATGCAATAGCATATTCCCAGTTGGATTACCTGATTCTGAATCTTAATAGGACCTGGGGGAAGAAGGCATGTAAAAGTTGGATAGTTGGCATGCATAAGTCTGTTATATGGGCTAAAGCTTTTCAGTGTGCACCCCAAGCAGGAGTCCCAGTGTTTGAGTTTTTCCTATTGTAACTTTAAGCGATCTAGTATCAATCCTAAGGTAAGGCCAGTTCCCTTTGCTTTCTTTCCATTCCTTCTCCCCTACCCCTACAGTCTATAGCCCTAGCTTCTCCCTGCGAAAGGAGAAAGAATTGCATGCATTTTAGTGAAAAGTCAGTCCCTTCTTTACGGATTCTAGCTTAGAGTCAGTCCCTGATCTAGTTGCTTGCCTCAGAGCCTGCTTTCCCCAGCCCTTATTTATATTCCCCATACCTTATATTCCCCTGAGTCAGTGTAATTGCTACTTGCAGGTAGTTTGAGTTCTGTTTCAGCGCTTGGGAGCAATCTCTATATAAGTGTAGGAGTGCTCGTGCTGTCTAGTAGTCGTCCCTCTCAATGTGTGTATGCTAGGTAAAGGGCAAAGGCTAGCCCATCAAACAAAAGGACTATCAGACCCCTCATAAAGAGTCAAGTCGAGACCAAAGGCCACCTCTTTTGAAGCCGCGTTTACCACTCGAATTCGCCAGACCAAAAAGTCGAGAGGGTCAGAACTCCTATGAAGTTTGAAGTGAAAACCCAAGCGAGAGTCGTGGAAGAAAGGTTTTTTTTCCTCACTCCGCCCAATGACGAAGGCTTTTCGAGAAGGATGATTGCAAAGTTAAGGAGAGAAAGCTTAGACCCCGAAAGCGTTGACTGGTAAAGGTCCGCGCTAGCATAGCTGTACTTGTACTTGGAGCTAGCCGAAGGTGCCTTTCGCCAGCTAAAGCGGGCCAATTCCGCGTCGGTAGTAAGAAGGAGATGGAAATCCGCTAGTAAGAGGATTAGCTTCTACAGTTGTGATTGCGCTTTCCCCCGGGGAATTTGGGATTTCAAGTATCTAGAAAGGCCGATGAAACTATCGTGAATGGGTCCTTCGCCCCCCTTGTTTTTCTGCTTAAAGAGAGGTTTATTTACCTTCCGACGCTGGGGAAGGTTGGGGATCCTCCATGCCATCTTTGGCTCTTCTGTTTTCAGGTTTGACATGACATTAGAATACGCACATGGATTCTAACCCTTCTTGCTAAGAGATCTCATCTGATCTTTCCTGGTAAATAAGGCTAAGCAAGGCCGAAGGCTATATGTGAGAAGGATTTGCTGCTTTCTTAGTTAGAAAAAGGAGTCCCCAAAAAGGTGCTTCACCACCATTTTACACCTCTCTGTGCCTTCATTCTTATGAGTTGAGAATTTGATATAAGAGATAATGATATAAGAGAGAATCCGCTTCAGAAAGAACTCTGACTCCGAGTGAAGGCGGCTGCTTTGCTTCTCGATAGCCAGTCCGGGACTGACTCTCCTTCGCTCTTGATGGCAGCTGGATTGCCTAGTTCAATGGTTGCTATCTTGCAGCAGTCTTGTATTCGCCTTTCATCCCATCTATCCTTGTAATGTCGACTCTGATATTCTCGTTCCTGGTACGACTAGCTTTCCGGCAACATATTCAATAGTACCGGAGTCGCGAAAGAGGTTCCGATCACAGCTTCTAAAACAAGAGAAAAGCGAAGAGGGGCAAAGGCGGCAAGACCAGAGAAGCTGCTAACACCGGTTAGGCCTTTTTTTGACTAATGCCCCCACTCAAACAGCTAAATCTATGTACCTTGAGCTGGGAATTCAATCAAAAAGAAAAGGAAATGGAAAGGTAGTTCAGTGAGCCGAGGGTGAGACTCTGAGCTAGAAAGATCCTACTAGTTTACAGATATAGGACGAAATCCCACTTTCTTTCTGTGTTCCACAGATGTAGTTCCTCCGACTCCACTGCCCACCTTTAGCGAACAAATGGGACTATGGTCTTTTCCTCCTCCTACCAACTCTGCACTCTGTGAATGCTTAACTGGGAATTTCACTCTTCTTTCATAGATTGTCGAATGTGAGACTCCAGTCTTTTCACTCATCTTTCTATCGAAATGCTTGAAGCCCTAAGGTAAGGAGGGTCACCTTCCTCGCTCGGTCCGTGGGTCATATCGCAAAGCCGGAGCTTACAGCATTTACCATTAAAAGTGGGTATCGCACTTTCTCATCATTCGAATCCCTCTCCATCTGGCAAGGAGAAGGCATGGTACCTCGACCCAGCTGGGCAAGGGACTGCTATTGAAGAATAAGAACTCTTCAGGTCTCAAAAAAAGATGGAATACCCGAAAAAGGCAAAGGCCGATCTACGGTAATCCCTTCGCCCCGTTACTGCTTGACTGACTTTAGGCTCTTCTCTTTGCTTTGTTAGAATGCCCTCTTACTGCTCACGAAGGAGCTCATAACCTGACACTATTCAATGTCTCGAGTAGGCCAATTGCCTTTCTTACCTTTGCTTTAGCAGCTCTTAGATGCGTCCTTCCCGGTCTTATTTCCCTCTTAGAAGGAGGAATCCGCTAAGGCTAGGCACCCTCTATTCCAAATCTATGCTGCTTAGCTCATCTGCTAGCTCGCCTTCTTCTTTAATTTAAGGTAAGGAAAGGAGGAGTCAGTACGGTAAGAACCTCTCCTGTATAGCTACTGGGGCGAGAATTTCATAAGAGAAGAAAGATTGTACAGCTTTCAAAGACAAGCAGGAATGAGCTGGTAGTTAGAATGAGTGATCGTAGCAGCTCTTGGAGAAAGTGAATCCCTAACCGCAGCTAGTTTTGTTACACGGTGGTAGTCTTGAGGTAATTTCGAAATCATCAGCTCTTGCGCACTCATTGGCTGGTAGTCTGAACTTCTTCTTTGATCTTCAACTGGACAGCCATTTTCATCCTCCTAAACTTCTGTTTAACTGGCTTGCATTCCGGTTCTAAGCGGAAAATGGTGGACCACCATGTCAGTGTCTAACCCAGGCATATCCTCATTCATAAGACCATGCGAAGACGTCTTTGTATTCCCTGAGCAACTGAATAAGCTGTGTCTTTAGAACGATGTCCCGATTTTTACCTCTTTTATCTCCCCATCTTCCCCTAAGTTCACTTTCTCAACCTCCTCCTGGTATGTCCTGGAATTCCCTACCAGGGAGAGGGACAATTTCCTTTTCATTACGCTCTATTATTCTAAGGAGTGAATCCGGGGGTTCAATTTCTTCTTCATCGGTGTAGCTTATTATTGGAGTTTCAACAGTTTTGTTTGAGCAGACTAACTTTAATCGATCTGAATTATAGCACAAGAACCTGTAATAATAGACAAAAGACAGAGATTAATGGAAGTGCTTGGAATATGATGATTTTGGACAATAAAGGAAATGGAAACAAGTGCATTTATAGAAATTGAAATACGTATGCCTGGTTTTGCATCACCCTCCTAGAGGTCACAGGCAGGCTACACCTCTGGACTTTGATACATCTTTACACAGAGTTCTGGGGGGCGCCTTCCATAGGATAGGGGATTGTAGCCAATAGATCGACCAAGCAGATTGAGGATAGGAGTTGTTGTCGAGTTGAAGACCACGTTCTTTCTGTGATTCCACAAGATCCAGCACACAACAGGGAAAACCATGCTCCAGGGGACAGCACGGAGGTATGACATCCCCTTTGACTGACAATTTAGTCTCAACCAATCATTCACTGTAAGCACTAAAAAGTTTTCTATGGTTGTGGGGATGTGAATAGCATTCCAAACATCCCTAGCCACTTTACCGTCTCGAAGAATATGAATAAGAGTTCAATATTGTCGTGGCAAAGAGGACAAGAAGGCCACTCTATGATGTGATGTCTCTTTTTCCAAAGAAGTTCTCTCGTGGCTATCCGACCCTGAAAGCAAGGCCACAGGAAGAATTCCATTTTAGGGAAAGCATTAGTCTTCCAGATCCAACTACAGGTCATGTTGTTGAGAGGTGTTACTATCCATTTTTTACGCGGATTGCATGCAAAACTTCACTTCCCATTACTTGACCCTTTCCACTCCTCACTGGAGTTTCCACCAAGCCAATAAAATCTGCCTCTTGCGCTCTTATATCTTATATAATAGAATCTTTGGCCTTGACTTTCCTCTTCCCCCCTTCTTTCTTTGTTAGAATTCAACATCTCTGATATGTTCTGCATTTTGTTCGCCCACTCTTCATTCAGGGTGGTTAGAACCAGGGGAGGATCTTCCACCTTTAAGTTTAAGGTCGGTCATAGCACCAGCACCTGAACGCTTACTCTTACTGTTCTTCTCAGCTAAACCTCCTTTCTTAGGCCCTGAGGTTCTTGTTTGGAGTCATTTGTTTATCACAGAACAAGTCCCCCTCAAACTCAATGCCTCACTCAAATGGCACTGCAACTTCGGCTACTTTAGCCAAAAAAACGGATTTCACTCATCTTAGCCGGAATGTGCCCTCACTCTCTTTCTAACACAGGGCTGAGCGCTCTAGAATAGAAGCGAACAACTTAACCTCGCAGGGTTTAGGAACCTGCCTTTGTGGCTTGTTGTGAAAGACCGATGAGCATATGGAACTGCAGTTCATACTCCATTTCTTGAATGTGAAAACTGAAGAAAAAAGAAAGAAATTGCTTTTGCCCTCACACGAGCAGCGCGTAGGTTATGTCCAGATCTCAGTCTATCTTGTTGAATTCTTAGTCGAGTAAGCCGCGGGAGCAATGTCCAGTTCAACCGAAACTACTGCTGCATAAAGGGCAGGTCCAACGGCACCACACCTCCTATTGAGAAAATAAAAGGTCAAGACTTAGCTTCCTAATAAGCTTTCAAGAGAACAATGTGTTCAAACCGAAGCTCCTAGAATTGGATCCGATCCGATCCTAGCCTAGCTTCAAAGAAGTCGTTACGCGAGAAGGTGTAGGTGCTGCTCGATCGAGCCAAGTAGTCCCTTTCTGCTCATAGTAGCCTTTACTACTCATAATGGCCAATACCCCTTCAACTAGAGTTGCGGATTCTACTCTTGAAGTGAGTGACTCAAGATACGCAAGGACTGAACCGAGCTTCCTCCTCCACTGGATCGAGTTCACTTACGCTTTCCCTTCTTCATTTCATCTCAAGGTTTTGGAACTTATTATAAGAAGCTCCCACATTGGTTGGCTAGGTTGAATTATGGGTCTGAAGCCCTGCCCTTCTATCTTTCCCAAGAGCAAATTCTGACATATCTCTGTTCGAATCGAAACTTCCTCTGTTTGTTGGAAAGAAGTCCGCTCTTCGGTCATCTACTCGGTCTACTATATAAGAAGCAGCTACTGCAGACAGGACTTAGGGGTAGGCAAGAGAGGCTGGAGACACGGAACTATCAGCACTGTAAGCAGAAAGGACTAGAGCTTCACAGAGGGGTCATCGAGCTAGGTCAGAATCCTCAACTTAAGGCTGATGAAAAGAGAGTCTAATTCTGTCAATGTCAATAAAGGCCGGAACCAGCTCGTCATAAAGCCAGCAATTAAGAGCAAGAAAAACTTAATAGCTAACGTGCTTCCTCCTTCTAATAGGGCTTGGTTAAGGCTCGGCCTCGGCCTGTTTTCTAACTCCTTATCCGATAGAAAAGTTTCCTTCCATGGAAGCTAACCCAACAGTTAGGGTGTTGGCTCTAAATTAAATAAAAATGGAAGGTCCATTCCTTTCATGCACGAGCACCTACCCCCAGCTTAGTCCAACAAGTAACCAAATCCAACCAACTCTTTAAAGAGCTAGCAGAACAGCCAATCTCTCTTATTCGGGAATTGCTTCAGCTGAGACTAATGGTAAAGGTAAAGGCGCTTCAACTCATTCAACTCAATGGACCGGGACCAAGCTTTCAAGGTAAGGCCTCCTTTAGTAAGTTCCAGAAAGAAGCAAAGGAAGTGCTGCTGCTTGCTATCCCATTAATCAGATGTCACTAGTCCGTCCTGATAGTAAATCCTCTCTCTTGCCAGCCAGTCGTGTAGCGAGCCAGATGAGACCCTTTCTTACATTTGAGCATCCATTTTGGCCCCAACATCCGGCATTTGAGGACCATTTTTCTTACAATTTCGACGCCAAAGAAAGTTAGCAACATTTTTGGTAGTTGTAGACATTTAGAATTTTTTTTTTTGGTGTCTAGGATCCGGAATTCCTACGATCTTTCCTTCGGCCGGGCTAAGTCAAGGAGCTATCGGAAAATCTTGCTAACTCGATCTTGCCCTAGGTCCTGTCCTTGCTTTATTATTTATCGGTTCCTATCCATATTCCAGTTCAAGCTCCCGAGGATACTTATTATTCTAGATCCGCTCTATCATCTCAATAAAGAAAAAGAGCTACAAGTACAAGAAAAGGGGGTGCTGCGCTTAAGGCTCGATTCAATAATGCCTTTTTCAGGCCATCGCATATCTGATTGATCGGGAGATCTAATGAAAAGTAAATCCGTTCTGGCTCCTCTACACTTCAAAGGTAAAGATCAGCTCCGGCTATGACCTACGGCAGGCCTTTTAAATGCATCTTGTACGTCTTACTTCATCTGTGATAGGGGACGACCTTGAGCTCCTTGCCTTCTTTCCACTCTTTCAACAATCCACTCTGTAAGTGACTTTAGGTAAGCTTATTTCGAGATCAGGTCTGGTCTTATCGAGGGTCCAATCGAGAAAAGAACTCCAAAGGCAGCGCTCTATACAAGAAAAGGGCTTTCAAAAGGCACTTCTCAACTTGGAAATAACTACCGAAGAAAGGACCTCCAGAGAGGTTAGTTACTTTTGAGTCGGGTTACTAGCCTAGGGATAGGGAGATAAATGAAGGATCTGTAACTTCTCGAATAAAAGGGGAAAGCCTAGCCTTTAGGCACCCAAACTTACTAATAGAAAGAGTAGGGGTCAGCCGCTGTAATCTAATCCGCCAATCATGGAAGGGAGGCCCAAAAGACGTCGTCAGTTATTATTTAACATTTTTTTTTTCAATAGACTTGGCAGCCCTAGACCACGGAAAGCTACTCGACCAATAAAAAGGGAGCCGAGCCGGTTCAGATTCCTAACCACTGGAATAACTGGAGGCGATGGCTTCGCTTTCTGAGCTCGGTTGGCTGCCCTTCCCTCTCGGACATCAAGGCCCGCTGGCTGAACATCCTATTAACTTGTTTTGAATCGATCTTTGGTGATTGGGAAAGAGCCCTAGCCTTCGGTTCCGATCTTTTTACTTTCTAAGGAGCCCCCAAAGAAGAGCTAGCTACAGGGGTCTCGGTTAGCTACTGACTGGTAGACAGAACAGACTGGCCTCCTCGATGACGACAGTTACCCGCGGAACTAATAGGAAGAGCAGCCGTACTTACTGACCGCAGATGAACTTTGCTCGACTGGAAAACCTTCCCTATATTCTTTGTATTTTGATCCTACTCTGGTGAGAAAATCAGTCCTTGAGTCCGCTAAAAGACTAGGGCTATGGTAACTAAACCGGTGTCGGCTACCGTTGACTGCTTTAATTTTCCCTAAAAGAAGCGCTGGACTGCACTCGATAATGCTTCTTTTATTGAAATACGAAGTACTTGCTCGTGACAACTAGACTTGCACACTCCTTACTTCTGCTAGAAGCTATGCTATAAAAAAAAGAGGGCAGGGAGCTCTAAGCCGCTAGGGAGACTAAGACTAAGCCGAATCCGGGGAAGGATCCGTAGACAGCACTGTGGATGGAGTACCGGTAACTTAACTCTTTAATGAATGCAGGAACAGAACAATTTGCAGTGGTGAAAGCCCCTACCTATGAAAGAAGCAAGGGGGACTGGTAATCCTACTCTCTGTCTTGCTACCTATGACTGCTTTGTCGACTCTGTTGACGGAGTACCGCTCACTGCACGGCTAAGGGAATTCTGTCTTGAGTTTTTCAATCTGACAGGCGAATTTTACCAAGAGCCTTTTGTGCTTTAGCATTGTACCCTTGGATTAGAGTCTTGGTGTGGATTTCCTGGGCGGAATGCCTAGGTAGGCGAGAGTACGGAACGGCATAACGTTAACTGCCGACCCCGGATCGACCTATAATCAGTCTTTTGTTTGCTGGCTTGACTCCAGAACTAGTAGAGGAAGGCGGAATTTCTTTTTTATCAAATATCATGACTGAGTACTGGACTCTAATAAAGGAAATACTCTCAAAAAAGGAGAGTTCTACTATAGTAATAGTAATCCTATTTCTGATTTTGTTGTTTCTTTACTTATTCGTCAGTCTAGCGATCTACTTTATCTTCTTAATGAAGATCTTCAACTACAACAAAAGAATGGGTGTGCCCATGAATCTATCTTATGTTATGGGTGGGTTGCAGGAGTGAAGTTAACTATTGTATTTAAGCCTTCCAGAAGTTGTTAAAGAAGTAGAGCTTCCATCTGATCGAGAAATCGGGGATGATTAACAGGAGTTATGGCTGCGGCCGAAGCGAAGAAGCGAGGGGCAGCTGACCGAAAGGACAGCGGAACGAACAGCCCACTTGAGCAACTCGAACGAAAGAAAGAACAGAAAGATGAGAGAAGCGCATAACGATATCTTTTTCTTCCTCATTTTTTTTTTTGTTTTCGTATCATGGATCTTGGTTCGCGCTTTATGTCATAGGGTTAGCATTTCTAGATTCTAGTTCTAAAATAAAATGAAGGTAGGGTACAACAACCTTAACCGCACAAGCCGGGACTGGGCCTATCTCCATCTCCTCTTGAGATGGTGGAATGACTCATCCAACGCCAAAGAACGTTATGTTATGAAAAAAGGGTCAGAAAGGAGACTTTAGCAGATATGAGCTATTCCCCAAAAATGCTCTAAGTTGGGGTCAATAAGCCAGAAGTTGGGACCGGGTGGCGATTAGTCGGTTTCTAGTTCCAACGCTACGGAGCTCCTCCTTAATCGCTTTAAGTAGTTTCCTGTGATGTAGTTAAATAACTAGATTGAATAGTCGAGTTGAAATCGTTCAGTTGACAAAAAGTTGACTATGACAACAGTCGCGAGAGATAGGCTTTTAGGGCACTTCCTTAGAAAGAAGATCCCGGGAGAGAAGCATCGGTCCTACATACCCGAGAGAGGGAGGAATTTGACTCGCTCCCGTACAGGAACGGGATATTAGGGTAAACACAGGTGACTAGAACGACTTTCGCTTAACAGCAGCTAAATGAGAGGTCGGCGGCGAGTGCATGAGCTTCTAGACTAAAACTACTTTTTTTGGCATGGACCAGATCGTTGCTTGGTGGATTAGATAGGATAGAGCTTGAGCGAAGTCGACGATAGATAGGGGTCAGGCCAAAGCAGGTAAGAAAGACAGAAAACGAAAAAGTAGAACGAAAGAAAAGCAGGCGGATTCATAGGCGCTTTCAATTAGTTAGACTTTTACAAGAAAAGGTAGAAGTGAGCTTCCTCGTCAGTGATAAAAAGGATCTTAGCCAACGGTGACCGGCTTTCGTAAAAGCAACTTTGGGCGCTGGTTTCTCGATCCGAGATCTCACTTGAAGAAAGACAACCACTTCTCTTATATATTAGAATATGATAAATGAACGGCGGCAACTCTCGAGATAGCGAAACTAACTGCAAAAGGGGGCTACTTCCTAGAAAGATTCAATCCAGCCACAGGTTCCCCTACGGCTACCTTGTGACGTAAGAATCGGGTCAAATTCTAGTCAGGGACGCGGTAGTTGATTTAGCCCTACTCTCGGGTTTCGTGGTTCCATTGTGCTTCCCGAGGCCCGGAAGCTCAAGCATCTCGACATAGTACAAAGGCTTTAAAATTCTTTTTGTTATCGAATGGTTAGTTCGTTGGTGATTCGGTCACCTGCTTGTTCCATCACAAGCCCGCTATCTTTTCTTCGCCCGCTACCGCACGGACCGGTTCCCCTCGAAAAGGGGCGCTTATATGCCGTAGGGATTTTTCCCTTACTTAAGAAAGCGGCAATCGACTTGATTTCCCACAGGCCATAAAGATAGAGAAAAGGCAATGTGTCAGGGGCCAAGCGTACCTCCCGTTCAGGAACCGTTCTTGTCTCAATGTTCATTGATTAGATCGGATCGGTCCCTTATCTCTCAATGGAATGTATATCCCCAATTAAAGGGATCGCCTCTAAGGCTTATACTATACACCTTTGTTCGCTCTAGCCGGTTACGGGGGAAGAAAGCGTGTTATCGACACGGAGGTTGTCCAGTCAACCAATGAAGGGAGGAAGGGCCTCGGGTTGGTTGGATAGTGTCAGCCATACTTCATTCGTTTTCGACCAGAGCGTTAACACAAAAAAAAAATAAGAATCAATAAGGCCCGAGGCGTTTAGCCTCGGGGCTTAGGCGGAGGTTCTTCTATAACCAGACCAAGAGGGTTTCCGGACTTACTGAAGACTAACTGAATAATAAGACCCCAACACCAACAACAACTTAAACTTACAGTTTTCGTGTTAAAGCTGGATACCCAAAGAGCAACAGATAAAACCAAAGCTTAAACTAAAGCAGCAACATCTCCTACCCTTGCTTCCGTCTTATCGTATACTGGATGTATATAATCTTTCCTTCTGACTTTCACACTTATAAGATCTACTAAGACCCGCCCCTTTTGCCTAGTTAGATGTCCTACCCACAACCCGAGATCTATTACTAGAAAAGGTCGGAATTTAGAGAACTCATAGAAATGGATCCGCTTTGGATGCCTCCTTTATTTACGTCATTTTGTGGTACCCATTTCTTTCTTGTTCTGTTCGTGTAGAAAAGCGAGTCCCTTTTTCTGCATTCTGGTTTTATACGTTTTTATGGAAGGCAGTTTGTTCAATATGTTTGCTAGTTGCCTTCCATGGTGAGGCTCCTTTTTTTCTTTTTACTTTGACAAACTCGTTTACCCTTGCGCGAATAAGATTAATGGAGACTCGCTTTTGATTAACTAGCTTGGAAAGCATCCGACCATGGGACGCCCGTCCAGATGAACTCTTATCGGAGCTTGCCCCAGCGCCAACCAACTGTGAATCAGCCGCTCTCTGGTTTTAGAAAGCGAGTGAAGTGCTTTGCTGCTTACTTTACTGGAAAGGAAGACTAGCGAAGGAGTTATGGGCTTTCTTGGCGTGAGATTCTGGTCTTATTCATTCCTCTCTTCCCGGTGCGGTCTAGCTTTATTCTAAGAGGAACGAAGTCTGATTCAACCCAGCAATCTTACTAAGAAAGGGGCCTCCAAGCCTGATAAGAATTATCTTTCCTCGGGCTTCTTACACGTCATTTCTCATGAGTTTTTCGAGTTTGGCCTTTCCTCTGCCCAGAAAGTCGCATAATTGTCCAAGGATTGGCGGGAATGGTGGAAATGGAGGGATATCGAACGTCGAATTGCCCGAAGAGAAGCTTTATGGGAGAAAGGAGGAAAAGGTCAGGCTAGTAGCTAAAGGCTTTACTCAAACATATGTGATAGATTACGAGGAAGCCTCTGCCCCAGTAGCCAAGATGAAGTCTGTTCGTCTCCAGCTCTTCTCTATTGCTGCGAATCGAGATTGGCCTCTGTTCCAATTAGATGTGAAAAATTCCTTCCTGAACGGGGACCCACAGGAATAAGTTTACATGAATCCTCCACCCGGTTGTTAAGGGGGAGGAGAACAAGGTTTGCAGACTTTGAAAGCTATCTAGGGGCGTGAGCAGTCTCCCAGGGCCCGGTCGAAAACCACGGCCCGAGTAGAACGAAAAGAAAAGATCGGAGTCGTTCACAGGAAAAGCGAAGACCGAAAATGCCTACTCCCCTGGTAGGGCTATTCAAAGCAATCCATCCCAGGCAAGGATAAAGACAGCTGAACAAGACCATGCGGATAAGAGAAGAGTTGTGTGATTAGATTTTCACTTGATCTGGAAGATCACCTAATAGACTGGCCTTACTTACTCTCCCCAGGAAGAGAAGGGAATCCAGGGGAAGTCGAAAGAGAACTTACAGGCTTTCCTCAAAGCTCACAGCTAGTCCTCCTTATTTAATATAATTCCCAAGCAGGCGGAGGTAAGGAATGACAAGGTCAACCTAAGCTTAGTCGAATTCTTCCCCTAGGTGAACTATCTTTAGCTTTCGAGAAGACAGTGAAAGCAGAAGACTAAGTCACGACGTGGAAGCTTTCAAAGAGAAGATTCACTAGCAAAGGGGCGAAGCGAAAAGTCTTCTCTACTTCTTTTTTTTTTTCTTTCTTGTTATACCGTCCGTTCGTGCCAAGGGGCGATAGCGGTCCAATAGCTGCGCTTACATTCAATGGCATCGCTTATTCCTCTAAGCATGCTACCAGTCCTAGCTACGGATACTGACTATAGAGAACGTCGAATCAGAATCTCTTTCACTCCCGGCTGAGTCAACAAGACTTATGACAACAGACGGAAGAGCCTATCTTTTCTCTAGCCTTTCGGCTTCCCCTCCTATTTTCATTTCATTACCTACCTCGATGTGTTCTTTTCTTCACTATTTAGGTAGACTTTTCAGAGAGTTCTTTTTCTAGGAGTTTGCAGATTGATTCCCTGAGTCTTCGATGAAGAAGACTCTTTCCAAACAAGGAAAAGTCTCATTGAATGAGAAATCCCTATTCCTAGGGGAAGTTCTGCTCGTTTCACTTCCGTGGTTGAGTGATAAAGAATCAGATTGGCTGCTTCCAGACATTCTAATGAAGTTCTATCATTCCCAAGGGTAGACCCTGGTTTTTGTTTAATCTACGCCCAATTCTTGGCGTGAGAGTAACTGCCCCTTTTTCCCAATCAGCCGGGAAGAATCTCATAGTCAAGGAGAAGAGGGAAGAACGAGGGCAAGCATAATAAGAAGCAGTCATTGAAGAAAAAAAGACAAAAAGGAGCTGATCCGATGGATGAAGCTAACGATCAACGGAAACTACCGGCTATGAAGCTAGATGGCATATAATTATAATAAGGTTATGCCAATCCAATATAGATGGCAGGTGAAAGAATACCTGTTGCCCTGGATGTTTGGTGGCCGATGCACAATCTTTCTTGAAGCCGTCGCGCTGATAAGAAGAAGAGTTCTGAGGGGCTTTAATGGCTTATTAGATTAGCCAAGAAACTTCTTTGGATGTCTTGAAGAAAGAGTACCAAGAAAGGCTAATGGTGTCCGAGGCTTCTTACCTCTCCCCCTAACCCTAGGGTTAGGGTAGGGCGGGGGGTAACTTGCCTTTCCTACCCCACTTAGACAAGGACACTTATCGAATGCGAAAAGGTATTCTTGAAAGGAAGCGTAAAGCAGAGCCCCTCGACTTGGCTCGTAACCATTAGAGTCGTTTGCGCTTTCTGGGGAAGACTTTTCGATCTTTCTAAAATCTAGGTAAGTCGAAGGGTATTCCACAAGGGTATTCTCTGGACAAGAGGAACCGAATAAAGAGTGACGGTTTGGGCTAGGTCCTTGCGATCCTGCCACCTCTTGGCAAAGTAGGCTGATGGGCGACGCCCCCTCTTTTCGCAATGGTGTGGGGCGTCAGAGGCTGTTGCCCCGTGACCAACTCGAAGGGGCTGAAGTTCGAGGCAGAGCTTTTTGGTTGTTAAGTTATAGCAGCACTGAGCAACATCCAACAACTCCAGTCCTTCTGGTTTGCACTAAAGTGCCTTAAGTAGCCCTCGAGGAGTCAGTTTATTCTCTCCGGCTGAGCTTTCAAAGATATACCGACCATAGGTATCTTACCATCAGATACCGACAGTCGTCTTCTAACAAAACCGACCCCTTAATATCATCAATTTCACATAACATAAAAAAGCTCTTTTCATCATCAGAAACAACTGGATTTCCGACCTCTTGCATTGCATTACCATAACGAAAAGAAAAATGAATTATGAAAATAGAGATTGCTCTTGTGATTCGAAATGAACCTTTCTCGATGGAGGAAAGGAATAGCGATGGATTCCTATGGAGCATCCAGGAACAAGAAGATTCAATCGGACGACGAATTCTTACGTGGAAAAAGGAAATCAAAGATCTGCTTCCACGATTTCATCTATATCGAATCTTAATATCAGAATAGCTTATATAGTCGTCATGATTCAATTCATGAATTAGCCCACTAGAGTTCACTGCATTTTTTTTTTATTTTAATTTAATATAATAATATATAATATCATTCGTGTCTCTGTTACAACACGGCGAAACTCAATAATGATGAGAAAAAAGAAAGAATTTGGCTTTCTGGGGATTGTAGTTCAATCGGTCAGAGCACCGCCCTGTCAAGGCGGAAGCTGCGGGTTCGAGCCCCGTCAGTCCCGACCTAGGATCCAATGAATCGATCAATTCATTTCTCCATTTTCTGTGAAATCAAAGAGAGTCCAGTTGCCTCCGATGAAGTGCCTAGGAGAAGGTCTCGGACTCTCCAAGCAAGATAGGAACCGTCGAAGCCCCTTCATGGTACTAGTGGCATGCTTTACGGGCAATCTAAGGCAGCCTCTAATCTTTCTAATTTTTTTTTCCTCAAACCAAAAAGAAAGGCAACTATCAGATCTACAGACCGTGGAGCTGCAGTCAAGCTGCTCTTTGTTGCGACTTCTTCCTTTGCTCTATCTATAGACCCAGCCAGGATCAATGAATGACAGGACTATGGAACCATTCTACCTACTAGCTAATCCCAATCCGATGGCTTCACGAAGGGCGATATGCTAATACTGGGGTGGAAGATCTCGACGGAACGTGATCCAACCACAAAAAAGAGTATCCGATTTTTATTAAAATCCTGAGTCGATGGATGGGAAGCATGGGCCAAGACAAGGGGAAGCTCCGTACCCACCAAAGCAAACGAAAACGCTTGCTCACAACCTTTTATGCCTTGGGGTGGTGCCCATTCTCTCTCTTAAGCCACGTCAGAGCTTGATCCGCTACCGATCAGGAAGTGCGTTCGGCACTCGTAATACTAGCGAGAAGCTTCCCTTGGGATTGTTTTCCCAGGCATCCTGCCCATAGATAGCGCGGACCAATCCTTCTTTCCACGCTCCCTTCTGGTTGGTTATTCTTTAGTAATGCATTTGTGCCTGACCCTTGCAATTCACTTTCAAAGGTATACTTCACCGCTGCTCCTGTTACCACCTAAATGACTACTCAAAACAACACACTTTCTTGGTCACGCTGATGGAGACTATTCGACGAATCCTAGCTTCCGGATCTTACGGAGAAAGAAAGGGCCAGGACAGAACAACAAGTGCGGAATCCCATCCTGCTGCAGGGATTGGAAATTGCGGAATATCAGGATGTCAGGCTCTTGCAAAGAAGGCAATTCATTCGTAGTAGGATATTGAAACCTCAAACCCTCTCTGTCAACAACATCGAAAAGATCTTGACGAAGGAGCTCGAGCTCTCTTCCATATTCAATTCTCGGAAGAAGATTCTCAGAAGCTGATTCTACGCATCAGACTAACTGGAGTTCATGCTTTCCTGCGTGAGACAAAGGAAGCAAATCATCTTACTCGGCGGGAAGGGAAATGTTGGACTTGTCCTCCCTCTCAAAAGAAGGTTAATTTCAGCTATAGAAAAAGAAAAATCACATTCTTCAATCGGCGAAGCCTCACATCCTGTTCCTGTTTCCTTAGACCAGGGAAGATTAGTTTCTTAATGAGAAAGAGGAATTGGGTGGAAAAGCTATTGATCCAGTTGAGACAGCTCATATATCGTACTTAACAACTCATTTGAATGCAGCTCATAATGCTAATTATAGCAACCGATCGATATCGTCTGATAAAAGATTGGCCCATCTGGACCTGGAGCTTTCTAAATTCCTTTCCTAAAGCTTTTGAAGAGAAGAAAAAGCGAATCTGAGCCATGCGATGCGAGGGAGGGCAGTGAGCGCTATTTGATAAATGAGGTAATATATGTCAGACTTGTCTGCAGGCCTCATCTTCGACAAGAGAAGGAGTGCCTCTTTCTCATGTTCATTGACGGAAGTCTTTGGCTAACAATTCCTACTTCTCCCAACCCAACCCAAAAAGGAATACCAAGGATAAAGCCAGCTATTCGAACGCTTAACACATGCAATTCTAGTTATATCAATTCAGGAGTCCAGTCCAAGCGTAAGCTAGATTCGTTTATTGACCTGAAAGCAAAGTCAGGCCACCGGAGGAGATCAGGGACTGACTTGACTTGATTCAAAGAGTTGGGCGAAAGCAGCATCACCGGATTCTAACAAAAGAGCTGGATTCATGTCAATTGAGTCAAAAGTCGAAAGAAAGAAGTCTTCCCTGTCCTACTAAGGCAACCAGGTGTGACGGGCCAGTGTCCCAACTTTCATAAGGGAGAGGAAGTCAAGCAACGAGACCTCAGTCTATTCAAAGACAGAAGCTTAAGCCACTGGTCCATCCACTCCCTTGGGTCTAGCATTCCATCCTGAATAAATAGGAAGACAGACTGGCTTAAATACAGGGGCAAGATCGTTCACTCGTTGCGTAACGAGACTACTTAAAGTGAAGTCGGAACTCGGGTTGGAAGGCTGGCTGAGCGAATATTCAAGTTGACAGTGTAATGGTGAGTATCCAATCTCTCCAATAAGAAGGATAGACGCGCTTCTTCCTCATACAAGAATGAACCTATCCTTGCCCAGCTCATCTCACGGGAGGACACTATTGAGCCTAGCACTTCAACATACTCTAAAAGAGGCATTTCATATCTATCTCTCGTGCTAACAGGAGCCAACTACGGTATCTCATCATACAATTGACATTGCCTTCACATCTAGTTTACGTAAATAAGTATCGACGAAAAGGTGCATTGATGCCACGGTCCTACTGAAGTTCTCTACAGGCTAGCGTACTACAGAGAAAGGAGGAAATAATGGAATCTCTCCAGAAATCAAAACTGAGCTTTCGAAGTGGAGAAACTGCTCAGCGTGCGTTAGAATGACTTTGTCTCAGTGGAAGAGGGCAGAGCGTTTACACGAATGAAAGACAGGATAGGCCCAAGCAAAGAGCAGGCTTCACGAATGGGGGGGGCGGAAGCAAAGGCTAAGGGCGAAGGTACCAACGCAGACACTAAAGAAGATAAGGCAATTTAGTCATTTCTTCTCCGAAACCACTTTGGGTATTTCATTCATGCGGGTAGAAGAGATTGAAATGATCTCAAAAGTCGCTCTCACCTCGACCCTTCTTCTAAATGCTGTTTTCCAACAATGTAAAGTACACCTAAGGGATATAACTCAAATGGCGAAGAGGGAGTTTTTTGAGTATTCCGGTCACCCTCCGCCAACCGGATTTTGGGTGCCACATGGATTCTGAACATTGTTGCAGATGCTCCAACAGATCTTTGGCATCAACCTCTTTTCTGTGAATCCCCCCTTTTCTTTATCCTTCTTTATGTTCTTGCAACCAAAAGATAGTGATGTTGTTAGAATGAGGCTATGTTGTTATCGAGCATTATGTTGTTTATGAGGCTTATCTGTTAACAGGCTAGCCTGCCCCACTTTAAGGTGAGCTTTTGGAGGATAGTTTTCATTTCTTTCACCGCCTTCCCCGGAATCAAGGTCTCACGATGAGCCAGAGCATGAAGCTCATTCCCAATCCCCAGTGTAGGCGGCTGGAGCGGCTCACTTACCACCAACAAATCAACTGTAAACTGATTCTGAGACTTCGGAATGGCAAAGATCAGAAAGGGGGCTTTTAGGCGTTAGGCATGAGAAAGGAAAAAGAAAGGGCATCGTTCTCGGCTGGCCGAACATTGGAGTCGGCGCTCTCCTCAACCGGATCAATTAAAACTTTTAAACTTCCAAAGCATTAACTCAAACGAGGAAAGTCCCCTCAACTTGATCACACAAGGCCAATCGAAAGGGCTTTCTTCGCTCGAAAGACGAAACTCAGCTAGCGCTTTCTTTCTATACGAGAAGAATCGTTCTCTATCTGATATTTGTTCTCGCTCGCGAAAGGCCTCGCTAGGACCGGGAACAGATCGAGACGGGAATGGTGAACCCATTAGGAATCGCTCATGACTGGATCGTGTACAACAACCTTAACCGCACACGCTTTTCTTTTTTTTGGCCTCCCACTTGACTTTAGTCCACCCGGCATAACCGCATTTCAACGAACTACATCGGAGTTGTTGTGAGTGAGAAACCACGAGATATCAGAAGATAAATGAAAGAATGGTGACGCATTAATAGATAGCATCGCGTCATTAACCGGTTTGATCGCAGGACGAGTTCTCCAGTGTGCATTTTATTATAGTACAAACCTATCGGACCGACACAGGTGAACGCGTACTCAGCGTCTATCTGGAGTGAATTGTTCTAACTTGATTACAGTAAATACGAGATTCTTGGTGGACCGGAAGATAGCAATCCGTCTCTCTTGCGTGCCGTATCTCTTTTCCAAAATCTATCTTTAGGGGGGATAAGACGTAGGTTAAGCCGGCAACTCCTCATAGTCGAAGTTCCCATCCCCTTTAGGTTTACGAGAGATTCGGGTACGGAAGAAGAAGAAAAAAAGGGAGTGGAGTCCCTTATCACCTGACAATACGGATCGAAAAGTCGGCCCCAAAAAAAAGAATCTAGAACTACCTTTACACTATAATCATTAAGTCAAGCCGGCATAACCGCCCTATACTAATAGGATAATTCAATTCGGATCAGCTCGGGCTCCACCGGAGAGGCGAAGAAGAAGGCAATAAGCGCTCAGATTGGACCAACCTTAACCTTAAAGGTTCGCGTCATTATCCTCTCGGTCCCGACTAGAATCAGGCTTCTCTTGAAAAAAGGTAAGGAGTTATTCGATCTAATAAAATAAGGTTTTAACCCTAGCGCCTAAGTAACCCCCGTATGGTAGGAAGAAGAGAAAGGCGGAGGAAAAAAAAAAGCGATAAGCGAACCGGATTCTCGGGCGGTAGAAACCACCAATAATGTATATAGAAAAATGGGTACTACCTATATTAAAAAATATATACCTGAAAATCATTCTGTAATAACTATGTGACCATGAAGGGAGTAGTTGATTCGTTCCAATTCATTGGTTGGTTTAATCCGGTATAAATATCATAATATGACGGGATCGTCGTCTTGACAAAGATGAATAGAAAAAATTCTTGGTAACAAGAAGCATTTTTTTTTTCCCGAACCGAAGTCTTTGACGAAAAGTTTTCTATTTCTAATGGATTGGTCTTTACTGCAAGAATATGAATGACTCGCTATTCACTCGCGAGGGTCATAATAAAATAATAAGATTATGTAGGAGAGATGGCCGAGTGGTTTAAGGCGTAGCATTGGAACTGCTATGTAGGCTTTTGTTTACCGAGGGTTCGAATCCCTCTCTTTCCGCCAGTGGAAGTTGCAGGCCTTTTTCTTTTTTTAAGATGGTCAGGAGGAGGGAAACTTCATAACATACCGAGATTGATTCATTTCACCGGATTCCTAGGAAGTGACAATCTCAGTTGAACAAGTAGATCAAGGGAAGGTCAAAGTCAACCGCGGAATGACTCGCTGATACTTAGAGAGTTGCTCGCTCTCGTTCAAAGAGCAAAGAGAAGACAAGAAAGCTAATCCGCTCCGTCCGCTCTTTCTGAAAGTTCCCTCCGGGGGTCTGACCCTCCGCTACCTAATATTCCCGGCTAACCGAATTCATGTTTTAGTTTGGTAGGCCCCTCCGATTCAACTCGGCCCCTATCCCCACTATGATCCCTTTCTTCTCCTCGGTTCTCGAAACCTTTCTTTTCAACTAGCTTTTCGTTCTGCTTTGAAATTGCCTTTTTTTTTGTTGTCGGGTTTGTGCTCCATAAATTTGAACGTTTTCCCGGTATTTTTGATAGAAATTAGCAGAAAAGAAAAGGGCGGGGACGAAAGAAATAACCATAGCAGATGCATCGGATAGACGTCAGGAACTTTGTTTTACTGTCAGATTTGCATTCCCCACATCTCATTGGAACGAGGCTACTCTTTTCCATTTGAGATCAAAATCGGGGTAGAACAGAAAGGGCTATGGACCATACAAGACTAGCAAAAAGAGAATCAAAGAGCCCTACCGGAAGGAGCATTTCCGAACTCAATTACAGAAGGGGGAGAAAAAACGTCACTTCTACAATTCAAAAACATATCTCTTCTCCGGAGTCAGGGAAGAGTACCAAAACAGGTGTTTTCCACTCATATCATAAAAGACTCCTATTCAGCTACTTCAACCATTTCCAACAAACTCTCAACTTATTTCTTTTCTCTTCTTCTTTCAAGGTCTTGTCCCGCTGGAGCTGCTATTTAAATTACATCATATCGGTGTCAAGTCAAAGAAAAGAATCTTCCTTGGGCGCATTCTTCGATGCTCTCGAAAACCAAGAAAGGGAAGCCCCAAGAAAGAAGGTCACCCAAAACTCCTACTTTCAGTGTGGCCTTCGAAAAAGTTGATTGAAGTAGGGCGGTGTGCCAGCAGAAAGAGGGCTTGAAGCTCTCCTGTTGTCCCCTATGGTGAAAGGTAGTCCGAGTGGCCTACATATACATATAAAAGTAAGTAGGGCACCATGTTGGTCGTTGAACTATCAAAGAAAAGGTGGAATAAAGAAGGATTTGCCACAGTGTGCTTATTGCATATCGCGGCATTCTCCCTTGAGGCCTAGATCCTTTGTAGAGAGTCTCGCCTAATATCTGGAAGGAATTGGAACTCACTCGAGAACGGCTCTATCAGACAACCTTCTAGGACCTTCCCAAAAAAGAGACTTTCGATGTCCCTCTTAAGAATCCATTTAATTTAAGCGATCTAAGTGAAAAAATATCACCCCTGCTTTCTCTACGCTTGACTTGAATTAGGAAATGAAAATCAATTAAGATGCGAGCAAGAACTATGGATCAACCTAGTTTTAAGAAGACTATGCCACCAACGAATGTGGCCCTACCCAGAAAGAGTAGAAAAAGGCTTCCCCGTGAGGAGGCGGACACTTATTCTTATCTAATCATGCGAGTTCTAGCAGTCCTAGGGAATTTCTTTGCTGTCTCGGACTTGGAATCTTCCTATTAGACGATCCTTCTTTTCGGACGCACTACCACGAGCGCTACCTTTTTAGCACTTCGCTTTCATGCACTACAGCTCTTGATGAGCCTGCGTGGTCTTAGTCAGGTAAAGTAAAGGCCGAGAAAGAATGTAAACGGAGAATCGCCTGATGCTGAATCCATATAGAATAAATGAGCACACTGGCCTCGAGAGAATAGCCTTGCTGCACTCTACGAAGATATGAGTCCAACGATCCACTAAGAACCATCGTCCCTTTCAAAAACCCTCCACACGTCCGCGATGCATATAAGACATTACTTCACTTATCACTTTGATAGATGAAGAAGCTTTCTCCGCCAAGGAAAAAGAAGTTCGATTCAAAAGCAGACTTTAGGCTAGCATGTACTGTCTCGTGCTTAGTCTGGCAACTCTATATCCTTTTCCTTAATTAAATTCTCGCTCAGGAGGTACATGAGGGCTTATTTGGATTGGAAGTGACTAATCAAAAGCATAGCATCTGTAACTAGTTAGAAAGAAGTCTATTAGAAAGTAGAATACCATCGGTGCAGTGAGAACCATCTTCTTCTTTTTCTTATAAAGAAAGAGGCCGGAGGAAAGCCAAAAGTGCCCTATACCAAAACGATCGAAAGAGAAAATATTAGGTGTAGGAAGGCTACCTGATCAGTGAAACGAAGGACCCAAGGAAGGTGGTCCTGAATCCTGAAAGCAGAGTTAGGAAGAAAAAAGTAAAATGATAAGATGCCAGTTTAAAAGGTCCGTTATTTCGTGCCCCATTTTTGGATCAGTGAAGAATGTATTAGAAATTCGGTGTCCAAGTGAAGTGAAACGACGCCATCAGAAGCACAACAATGATCTCTCGAGTCGGGATGATGGCTATTCATTGAGATAATCTGATGCAGACTGGCAGACTTAATGGAGCTAGCGGTAGTTAGTAAGATTTGGTATCTTTATTGGCTTTAGTAGGCGCAGGAATTACATGATCTACAGATACAGAGTTTCCTTCATCTGATGGCATTTCAACAATTGGCATTGCCTCATATTCAAGGAGTATGCGCGGGAGTAGACATATAGAAATCGACATTGAAAGTCAACGGGTACTCGTCAGGTAGTATTCCCAAACCTCGCATTGTAAGCTCAGATTGGGTTCAGGAAGCTAGGCAGGAGCCCGGTGCCATCTCCAAACTTCTCTCCATCCTCAGAAGGAAAGTCGAATCCCAGGAGCGACGGGTACATCTGAAATAGGTTATGATGAGAGAGGGGGTGAGCGATGGATAGCTTTCATTGAAGATACCGGTTCTTTATTCCTAGATGGCGAGAATCAGCCCTTTTCAGCGCTTTGGGTATAGCATATATGTTGGTGAGAGAATGGATTTTAGAATCAGAATTCTCTATTTCTAAGTAAAGAAATCCAGCATTCGAACTAAAGAGATGCATGAATACATTTCTTTCTCGATGCGGATCACAGCCTGGTTTCGTAGCCAAGGGGGGCCGAATAGAAGTCTTCCTCCTCACGCTTTCTACTAGTCGGATAGGTAGCTTCTGCCTATAGGATAGGCCCGTCTTTGCGTTTAGGCTGGATACATTCCTTTCAAAGCAAAATCATTAATTTAAATTATGGAAAGCCCTTGGTATGACCTTATCTTCTCCTGGTGCAACCTCTCTCTTTTCTTCGGCATAGCGATCCCTATTCTCCATTGAGTGTTTCGTACTTCCCATTTGAACCCGCACTTGCGACTTCTTCAAAGTGATTGTATTCGGCGGCATAATTGTATTGATAACGACTTTCTCACTTAAAAGATTGGATTTTAGCCCAGAAGCTGCACGAGGAGATAACGGATTTTTGGATCCACGATTTTGCTTTCATTTAAGGATTTCTTGTCATCAAAAAGGCATGATTCTCTTTCTTGGTAATAGGTGGAAGTCAGCCGGGGAAGAAGGGCATTCGATAGCAGCTACTTTTGTGCTTCACATCTTTCCCGTTCGTATCTTAAGAATTTCATTGCCTGCTTCTCCCGTTTTCGTTCTTTTGCGCAGGGGTATGACGGGTTAGCCTCAGAAGGGCAACTTTTTGGATAAGGCGGCGGCCTTCTAACCCTCGGCCTATCTGGTCCCGTGCGGATCCCTTTAGTTTCTATGGTCTTACCTTCGCGCTCACTTGGCAGACTGTCTCCGTCAGAGATGGTTTCAGACTCGACCTGGAAGAGGGAGCATGAATTCAATCCATCCTGGGGTTATTCAAACTATTTCCTTTCTCACGAATTGGATTTGAACCCATATCAAGCTTCGGGAATCCAATGGAATCAGAATCCGCAGCTAGGGCCAACCTTATTGTATTCGCTTGGACGTACTGACTAGATCTGTCTGCTTTCCTTGTTCGGGAATCCGGGTTGGAACTTACCTTTCATCTAGCTTATCACATGTTAGGTCAATCCCTTCCACTGAGCACCAAACTCATTCCATCAAACGGGTGCTTCAACCTTTTTTGAATGAGTCGAGAAATTGCTTATGGAGAGAACGCCGGTTCCACTAGATCGGAAGTTGGTTTAGCTATAGATTGAAGCACCGTTCTATTGCCTCCTATTGGATCCTCGAGTGAATGAAGGCGTCTGAATCCGCCTGGCAGCGCAAAGCGGTTCCTAAGCGAATGATCAACAGGTATCTTTCTGCTTGCCCCACTTGGCTAGCTGCTTTGGCTAGTGATTCCGAAAGGTAGATCAGGTGTAAGTAAAGCTAATAAGCTCCTCATTTTGAGTAGTTGATTGTACTAGTCGATACGACTAGTGCAGAGAGTAGAAAAAGGAAGATGGCAGAGCTCAAGGAAAGAACTCTTTTGTTTGAGACGAAGAACATCAAGTCAATAGACAAATAAGGGCAATCAAAGAGAACGGATCCCATTGAACCTCCGTCTTTCTTGGCCTTGATCCCATGACTGAGACCACCCTTGACTGATCTACTGCCATTGGAAGGTTAGCTTCCTAGATTCCTATGTAATGTACGAAACGCCTGGGATTGCCTTCGACTAGGAATGAATTCATGGGGACAGATTTTCTTTGTTAGAGTAGGAATAAGGGCGAATAAGACCTATATATGAGCATGACCGAGAAAAAACCCAGACGAGAGAGGGTTGGCAAGGGCCAATTGCTCTGACTTCTCTTTTTAAGATATTTCGAGTTAGGTTTAGGCACTCCATCTGATTCGACGATCTGCTCCGTGCGTTCCATAATGCTTTCCCATTTGGTCTCCTCTATACTAGAGGCCTCAGGATTTCCACTAGCCATGACTTGATCTTTGAAAGAAACCGTGCTCTGATACCAAGTCAGGTCTTTTTCCTCAAGTCATCAAGCGTCGTGCCAAAGTCGTGTTGCGTAACGAGTCTATAAGCTGTCGGTCCGCCGCAGCAGAGTAATTTCCCTTTACACTTAGCTACTTGCAAGAGCACACACACAAGGCAACAAAAAATCTAAGCAAGCCGCAGAATTAGAAAGAGAGACCAAGCCCAGCGCTCTCTTCAAAGCGGTATGGTTCTAGCTACTGCTACTAAAGAAGTGCGAAAGTTTCTCCCTTTTCATTCTCCGCTGGGCCAGACAACGAGACTAAGATCAGGAAGAAAATGGGTAGGTAGAGTAACGTTCTTGAGGGCAAGCCTCCTTCGTCATCAAAATTGGAAGAATTCGATAGGAAACCTTTTCTTACCCTTTCTTTGTTACGGATCTTTTTGTTCAGGGTCAATAACTTGAAACTGCTCTTGGCATGCCTACTCGAATGTAGTCAACGTGTCTCGGAAGATACTGTGTAAGGAACTGAGAAGGCGACGGTTGGCATTTTCCCCTCTACTTTCATTTGAGGATCGATTCTCTATTCCCCAAAGGGAGCTCTTTCTGACCCTTACACCATAAATACCAGTTTCCGATCGGACAAGAGAAGCAATTCGAGTCACCTTCTTTGTTAGACCGACAGACCGCGTGAGATCCAGTTGCGAGCAATAGCGTCTTACACTTTCCCAAAGACCAATACACAAGCGATTCGCCATAGTCTAATCGATCACGGAGGACAGCCAATGACCGAGCTCACGGTGGGAGAAAATCTTCTATCCTAAACAAAGGATATCTTTTCCCATCATACGTACCGAACGTACCGGAAGAAGAGCTTGTAATACGGGTCTTAAAGAGACAACATCGATTGTTATTGTTTCGCTTTCGTCAGTAGCGAATTTAGCGTATGGCCCGAAGGGCTTTAGCCGATGGTTGGACATTCACATTCAGTAAATTAAGGTAGTAGAGCTCCTCAGGACCTTAGACTTAGTTTTAAAAGTTGGGCATCGCTAGAAGTATCAAAATCTAGCAGCAAGCACAGAGCAGGTATAATTGCCATAATGGCCTTGTGTGGTGGCGATTGAGTTGCTCTCTAGGCTCTTGTCTGAGACATTGTTTTCTTACTCTTTAACTCGCATTTATGCTTTCATTCACACACCTTTTTTCTTTTTCCTGCCCTTTCTCCAACTGCTAGAGCTTGCCTTGCTTCTGTTCCGAGGCAGGAAGTGACGCGCATAGGATCTGCGCGCTCGGTGGTGCGTGCTAGGTGAGCAAACTGAACGAGCCTTGGCTTGTTCGTAGCCAGAAGGTATGTTGGTTGCAGCATGGCTTCCATAACCTTCCTCCTTTCATCATGTGGTTCCACGTTATTAGGGCTTCTATTAGTACCCGTGTGCTTGTCCGGAGCGTGGATTTCTTCCCGGAACTTTTCTTTATGTAAATAGATGATTAGATTATCGTATCAAGTGTGAAACCCTCCCTCCCCTATGGGATATGGGATTCAAAAATGAGACTTATCTAACTCTAACGCCAATAAGAAAGGATGGTGTAAGTGGGTAACAAACCACACCAAACAGGCCGTAGCAAGCAGAAAGGAACTAAACTAGGGGTGGCCAGGTGTGAAGAGAAAGAGAGCGTACAACAGACATAGTAGCCAACTCATAGAAAGAGCAGGGGCGCTAGCTTTGAAACAAGGTAAGAGGAGGAGGCTCCAACTCAATAATCATTGTTTTAGGATTTTTATTAAATTTAAAAGGTACAAACCACCGGATGTCGAAGAATTTTCGTAGTGTACCAGAGTATCCTGTTACAGAGGTCTACCGTCACGGATAGAGAAATTGAAGCTTCTATGAATAATAAGTCTTTCATATCCTCCAAGTGAGACGATCTAAAGCCTGCGGAAGATGCCTAACTTTCCATAGAAACCTAGGATGGTTAAGGTCCCCATTCCACCTGCTGATCAATGGGTGTCTGCTGTCCAGAAATCCAAGTCTGAAAAGAAGGCTGCAGAAGCCGTAGGGGCACAGTTGATGATTCAATTCCTGAAACCCCGAAACTCAGACTAAGAGCTGATTCTAGGGATAGGGATTCGAGATCAGTCTTCTTTAGAAGACCGGTTATTCCAGCAAAAGCTGATAGGCAAAAAAGAGATTTCCTCTTTCCTACTCAATGTCTGTCAATGTAGGTATATAATGGGCTTAAAAGGCTTAAAGACGTACAGCAGTACCCAGATGCTAAGGTAAGGAAAAATCTTGCACAAACTATTCGTCATCAAGAGTCAGAGGGGAGGGCGTCTTATCTAGCTGCCTATTCTATTCCGAAACAGGGGATTCAATAGCTGCCCTGCCTCTTCGAGAACATCTGCTCGTGGGTATCTTAATCTCTGCTTGGCCTTAGGAAGTTTCCTTTGAATATGTCACTTCCGGGAAGAAGGGGATAGATTCTCTTGCAGCTTCTTCTAGGCTGCACCTGACACAAAAATTCTAAACCGTCTGTTTTGTTTTCAAGCTCCCTAGCTACTAGAACTAGAGGAAGGGCTCTTTCTGTTGATCACGGGATCTACTCATAGCCTACTTTCCTACCCTTGTTGTGATGAGACCTTATGCCGTGAAATCAACATAGGATGAATGCCCCTGGGCTTAGGAGCTCGTTGCACTCTTCTTTTCTCTTTTCACGACTAAGCCAGAAAAAGAAAGAGGTGCTCTCCTAGACGTGGACCTTCAGATGGGAATAAACTCTCCCTTCTAGTCTAGAAATCTGGCTATCCCCATCAAGTTATAAGTAGCTTACTCGACGATCTCGATACCAAACGAAGGAAGTTATGGATTAATGGGGCTAGGTTCGCTTTCCGGAATTGTGACCTCTTATTCTTAACAAGATCGTAGAGCGACACAAGACAAAGTGACCCACATCGATGTATAGAGTCTCCACCCTTTCTTGCAAGAAAATTCATTCTACCTGAAGATGCAGAGTACCAAGGGCTAGACGGAAGGAAAGAGTAAGCCCATTTTCCCAAGTGGAGGAAACGTGACTCAAAAGAAAGAATCCCTATCTCCAAAAGAGGAGCAATACAAACCGCAGCTATTGAAAATAAGCGATCTTAGCCCTTGATGGTATGGCACGTTGTTGGAAGTTTTTTCGGAAGAGAAGTGGGCAAGGAACCATCCAGATGAATACTTTTTGAGTTCCCGGCTCCCGGCCTTAAAGAATGAATAACTGGCTCAAAGCGTAGTGGATTTTTTCCTCCTACCATTGCTAATGAATCCACTGGTATTGGACTGCTCTCAAAGGCGACGGGGGGATCCCTTTTTTCTTTTTTCGATCTCCGTAGAAGGGAAATGAGACTCATAAGCCTTTTAGTAAATCCACTCCCAAAAACTAGGAGGGGAGGCCAATTCATTTGGCTATTCTGTCACTTCAGAAAAGGCAGAAGGAATAGCTGCAGAGGAACTCGCTTCATCACTACATTCTATCCCATCTAGTGAATCTCTCCTTCCTTATGATTGGATTGTCGAAGGCAGCCCTTTTCAAGTCGTTATGAAGAAAGGCTTTTGAGACACTACGAAGCAAGTTCAGTCAGCGCATAAATAGTCCGCTAGTGTAGTTGACTAGTAGTACCATTAGCCTTACCGTTCACTCGAAAGAACCGTCGGGAACAGCCCTAGACCTTACCTTGGTGACCATACCAGCCCCATCTTTCATAGCAATCCAAAAGGCTGAGAGATCTTTCTATGATAAAACACAGGACTCTCCTCTCCCTAGAGATTCTCAAGTGCAGTCTTCCACTCAAGGCAGGAACCACTACTTAGAGTCCTGGACCACTTCATTTAGGAAAGTACCTCTTAGTGGCATCTAGGGGCATCCCTGTCAACCTAGGAAACTCTCTTTCTAACCGAGAACACGCCTCCCTCCTCTCCTTCTGGTCACTCGTTCCTCTTGAGCTGCGAATCCGGGACTTTCAGTTCGAATCCATGGCAAGACAAAGGGGAGGATCCTTTTCTATTTGAATTTGACTGCCTGGCCAGTTCATTGCCTGCTTGGTTTCCTCAAACCACTTACCGGTAAAAAGAACATAGCCAAGCCAATTCGGCTATTTGTTGGCATTCCATTCCGAGTGAGAGTTCCTTTCCATCCGACACAGGAAAGCAAGTTCCTTTTCCATCTTAGTTACGGGAGGTCACGATCCAACACAGCTGCATTTCTCATTCCAGGAATGAAGACAAGGAACCATGGACTGAGAACTTCGTTCCTTGCTTGTAAGCTCGATCAATGACTAGGCATCTTCTAGAATTGATTGATTGGGAAAGCTGGTTCAAAGCAAGGATTTCTGTAGGACGGCCAGTGCTTTCAATTAGTGGTTTCACTTTCAAGTAGTGGATCAACTCTTTCCTAATAATCCGAAAAATCAGAAGCAGAGTAGGAAAGCCCTTTTTCTATGGTATGGAGAAGGAAGCGGAAACCACCATTCGAATAAAGGGCGGCGGATGGCAATAGATAAGTAAGGGTTGGCTAAGCACTAGCTACCTAGCTAGAAGGAAAGGGCAGCCCTTATCTCAATCTCATGCCTTCCTAAATTAAATAAAGGCATAACTAGAGTCATTCCTCTGCTAGTAGGAGCATATCTGAGTACAGAAATGATTGTGTAAGAGAATAGGTTGTTATTGGTCGGTCCTAAAGGTAAGAGTAGGTTGCTCCTCTGTTCCCTACTAATTGCGTAAGAGCCTAGTTTTCTCTTCCCTCTGGGTGAGTCGCTTCTTTCTCCAGCAGCTATTGCTAAAGTCGGGTTTGGGTCTTCCCCTGGTGGACGTAGAGGCATCGATCGACAGGGTGCTAATCTAATAAGGGCTGGAATAAAAACCTCATCCTCCATTCCCTCCATGTCTTCAATATCAGTTACCACAAACTGTTCCATAATCATAAGAAAGTCAGTATCCCTCATTGCACTCTGTACTGCTTCCTTCAGCTCACCAACTGTAGCATAGGGTGGAACCACTATAAGCTCACCAGGCTCCCTCGTCAACTCATATTTTAGCTCTCTTGAACTTGGCATCAATCGGCAAATGAATCTCATAAATTGATCATCTTCATCCTTAAAAGGTCACTCCTTCACTGCTTGCTGTCCAAAATTTCCCGAGTCGCCAACTCAACCAATTTTGATTCCGGGTAACCCAATACAATAGTAGTACATTTGTATACAAGTAGACGACATCACTGTAAACATCAGCCCCAGGCACTAGAGCAGGTACTGGAAGTGGCTCAGGAACTATTTCAGGTTCCGGTTCATTGATCAGAACACGATTACCAAGCTCATGAATCGTGTATTCCAAAACCCGAGTGGATGGGTTCACAGCACGACAGACAATGTGACTTCCAACGATTACATTGTTCATTGATTTCAGCACATAGTCGAGCAAACCCGTATCACCAATGTGCAGCCGAGCTGCGTCTCGCACTTCCTGCCGACTCATCCCGCCATGGCTAAACTTGTTTTCTTTCTTTTCTTTCAATGCATTAAGAATGATTTGTGCTGCATATTCGAATCTTCTTGCAGGCCATCCGCTATCCATATTAGCGATTGCAGTAGTGAAATTTCACCGATTTTTCTCCTTATAATGAATGGGGATTCAAAGGTGCTGGATCGGTTCCTTAGAGTCAAAAATTTGCTTGCCGAACCATATAGTTTCCTATGAGTTGCGGGATAAAACCTTGCTCTTTCTTATTTTACTACATCACAGAAATTCTAGCCTAAAGAACCTAGCCTCAGACTCGTTCGCTTCCCCCATGAGAATGATGTCATCTGCTTACTGTCCGTGGTTGATTGCTTGAACATTTGGGGCTTTTTCACACTTGTTGATTGGCCTAGGCTTAGACCACAGATACTTGCTGATAGAATCTGTGATAAGAATGTGAACAAGTAGGGGGACAGTGGGCATCCTTACCTGAGTCCACGACTCACCTTTAAGAAATCTGACGGTCTGCCGTTGATGGGGCAATCCAAGGCCCTTTGATACATGCTTTGATCCGGAGAAAAAAATGAAATAAAATATGGCAGCGGAACTTTTTTATTATTTATTTATCTATACTGGCTCTAGTGCTAGTTGTGTTGTTTAATCAATGGAAGTAACATAGTGCGGTAGCTCAGCCATTTGCAGCGAAGGAAGGATTAGTTGCGTAAGAAAAGGTGAGCATTACAGCGGCTTCCCCCCCCAAAAAAAGGGGTTTTCCGGTTGATTATGTCATTTCTCTCTCTCTGGTATGATGATTTTCTAGCCATATTTATAGAAGGCGAGTGCGAAACGGTAGGCGGCTAGTCACGCCACATTGGGTACTGCCAAGTACGCTTTTTGAATAAAAAATTCTCTTATTTTCCTGATATTACTGTAAACAAATTGATATTTGTTTTTTACCATGCCCATGGTTGAGGGCTGTGATCCCTAGGTGTCGTAGAAAGAGGAACTACCACTGACTCTGCCGTGGAATCAAAGACTGACTCACCACTTCGAATTGAGGATATTTTTTAACTGAAAGGTGCTTCCTCAACCAGATAATTAGGATCTACCAATCGATTGGCTTGTCAGGAATGGGGATCAACCCAATATCCATTTACCGGATAGTCTTTCTTAGCAGCTAGTAATCTACGATGCTACACTTGAAGCTTTCAGAGAGTCCTACTGTCGGCTCATCTTCTATCTAAGACCTCCGGATGCCTGAAAGCTGCTGTTTTATCAGGTCTAGTTGCGGTTCGCTCTTTCACTTATTCGGTCAAGCAGCTTCACTCCTCTCCCTCTGGTCGAGCTGCTACGCTCCTTGGCAGTCAGTCTCCACCCCTGACCCCATTCCTTCTAGCTCAGGAACTTCTATTTTGAATCTGAGTTTCTACCTTTCCCCGTTCCCGTGTAAGCTATTCCATGCGATGTCTTTCACAAAGGTACAGGGATTTGATAATCGATAGAGCTGGTGAATCTTTTCTTCCCTCGTAGGAACTTGGTCTCTCTAATACATCAATCAATATGGTAGATAGATCAGGTAGAAGATCAGCTGCTACTCTCGCTGTCTTCGATCGGCTTCAAAGCTTCTTCACTTTTTGCGCTTAGCACTTCCACCGATGCCTGACTTTCGTCTATGTATGGGTTAGATTAGAGAAGCAATCCTCCTTCTATCCTATCAACTAAGCTCTTCTTCGTCTTTCCCCTGAGGAGGTCAAGAATTCGTCGATTCCACATCCCTTGATTCAACTATTGGAAGTGCTGTTATGATCGATTTGGCTTCTCCTCTTCATGAATAGCCTGGGCACTTATATTCTTAATAAGAGTATACAGGTCCGTCTTTGACCGGTTCGGGTTCGGGACTCGTTCTATGACCGTACTCCCCTCCCATGTTTGAGGAGTCTGAGAAAGCTCTTCGTCCGACGCGGATACGAGCTTCTTCGATTGGACTGTGACATAGTAAATGCGGCTCGGAACAGCTATGAGGCACTGAGCCCTTTAAACTTCGCTCTTTGAGCCGTTTTCTGCTCAAGTGGCTTGGTTGCTTTCTGGCTTGATGAAAGATAGGTTGAAGTCTTAGAGTTAGACCTAAAGGCTGCTCCTGCTGATGAAGAAAGAAGGCTTTCTCCTACTGCGCGGACCCGTCCCCGAATCCGAAATGGCTACGGCTACCTAAGCTTGAAGTCGAGTGTTGGGGCAAAGAGGCGAACTACTGATAAAACTTCGGGCAAGCGACTGAGGAATGAAAGATAATGTTCTCCGCCCTGAACAAAAAGATCTGAAAATAGAGTATGTGAAGATGTCTACTCTACTCCCTTCTTTCTATCGACATCCCTATCTGTCATAGAATTTCATTAAGCATATAGCTCGGGCTCTTTCGTTCCGAAACCGTAACCTTAGGAAGTGCGGGTTAACTTGAGCTAATGGCTGGCGCCTCTGAAGCCTCTGAGCTTCTAGCTAAAGACTATTCTCGGTACTCCATCAACTCAATGAATTGCGTAGAAAACGATCAGGTGCTCATCCGCCTCTCGGCTTCCTGATCTTCACTGGTCGGAGGCTAAGAGCTTTCTTTGACTCTGAGTCATATGGGATGGGTCCCTACTCTCACTATGACATAGTGGCCCAACGGTTCCTATGAAAGTCATAGCCGGACCTACTCTCCTCTCGCCGATGGTTTGAGAGTTGCGTTGGCGTGACGCTAATCTACTGATATTCGAGTGCTTGAGTTTCACTCATGTAGAGATAACGAAGGGAAAGGGCATTTGAGGGAGAGCCCAACCCAAGGGAAGGGGCAAAGAAAGGACCTGAGCACATTGACATCGAAGAAAAGGCCAATGAAAATAGGGAAAGTCCTATTCAAGCCGCTTTACCGACGAGGTTAAAGAGCGGTAGCCCCTCCTTCGAGCAAGCAAGCGGCACTAAAAGCAGGATGAAAGCAAGCAAGGAGTGTAAGCCACTTGCCCGATAGGGTAAGGAGCGGAGACCCTTCCTTCATTCATTAAGTTTAGGGAGTCAGGGATAACAGAGGAGCAAGCCCAAACAGAAGCAACAAGAAAAAACAAAGCAAGAAAGAAAACAGCTCTTTGTCTTACTGTGCCCGAGGAAGGGAAGAAAGAAGATGACAGACAAAGCACAACGGAGGAATGAACTTCAAGCATGGAGGGGGAAAGTAACGGCACTCAAAGCTGTCTTCCATCAACCAAGCATGAAACAGAAGCCATGGACTAAGATGACTGGACAGGAGCGATAAGCAGCTATCAGCCACTCGAACCAAGTTAGAGGTTTTTTTCATGAGAGTCTTTCTAACATTCTTCACCTGAACCCGGGAACAGCTTTGACTTAGATACTCTATTGTCAGATAGTTGAATGGCACCGGGAATGGATTAGGGAGCAAAGGAGATTAGGGAAAGTCGAAAGCCCTTTTTCCAACTGAGAGGGGCAGGAGAAGGATAGAAAGGTAGTTTCCTCCAGCAAGAGGGATGACTTCTTCCTTTCCGCAAATAACAAGCGCTTTTCTTCGCCACATCGCGTATAACGGGAATCGAACCCCCCTGCTGCTGGCGGGCGGATGGAGAATGTTCAACTTCGATCTTGTTAGGAGTAGGTTTTGGCTTTCCCCTTTTATGTTATTAGTAAAGCGCTAACGCCCTATCTATAGTAAGGGGCTTTTTCAATAAGGCTCGCGTAGGGGCGCTCACGTTTTTTTGGCTCTCTTCGCTTCACTAGCCTTGATTGGTGGATGGAAGTTCCGAGGATAGTCTGGTGGTATCGTATAGTTGATCACGGCTGCATTTAGGAGTAATAAGTTCCTCACACTTTTCATTTCATAATCATAAAAAAAAAGAAAAGTAGCCTAGGGCGGATCCCAGATATGCCAGTTGATTGATTCGACTCCATTTTAAAGATTGGGTGAGTGTTAAGTGTACCGGTGTAGCCTATGCGAAGCAAGCCTACATAGGGATCGAAAAGAATGCATTGTATTCTAAATGAGATGAAAAAAAGAGAAAAGGAACGAAGGGATGAATCGGCGAAGAATTAGGATGGGCTGCTGGTCGAGCTAGCTCTAATCGAACTGTGACATCACGTAAAGTAAGTGTCAAGCGAATATAAAAACTAAAAAAGAGCGCCGTGCTAGAGTGCAGGCGCTTCAGCAACGGGAAGGACATAGCTTTTGAATCAACGAAGCACTCTGTCAGCAGAGAAGTTTGATTTCATAAGAGAAGAAGGTCCAGTCCAAAGAAGGTTGGATTGGAAAGGAATACGCCCGGTTCCTGAGACAGGAAAGGGGTCTACGTTCTGGCATGAATGTCAGTTCAGTTCATGTTCATCCCAATCCCTCTTAAGGAAGAAGCCTTCTCAAGCGCCCTAAGATGAGGAAGAAGCTACTTTCAGACTGTGTGCCCTTTCCTTTTCTTTGCTAACCACGCTGAGGGCTCGAACCTCAGTTCTTCCTTATTGCCGTGGCCCTTTTACTTTATATAGTCCTATCAAGATCATTTGGCTGACGCCGAAAGCGTAACTATCTTACTAGAAGTGAGGACTGCCCTCCACCTCTTATTCATATTTCATATCAGGTTCCATCTTCTACTTCTCTTTCTCCCTAAACTAAAGGTCGATCCTTGTCCTTGGTACAGTGTTCCACCCGCTCTCTATCCTATGGGTCCCCCCCCTTTTCTCGCGAAACTGCACTCTTTTACTTGGACTTGACTTTGAAGCCTGATTAAAAAAAGAGATCTTTGGGTAAGACTGCCGGGTCTTGAGCACCAGTACTATCACCAATATCTAATATCTAGATTCGTCTAAGATGACTCCCGCTTACCAAAAGACTTAACACTGGATCTGATATTCATCGAATAGAATGAGAAAAAGCTCTCTCCGGACCATGAGGCATTTCCCTCTTTAGAATTCTTTATAAGAAATGGGAATAGCCGGTTCCCAATGGGAATGAGAGATGGGATCAAGGTAATAGCTACCTTTCTCGCTCCTGGTATTCGGAGATAGGATAAACAAGACTGACTTGACTTCAAACTCTTTCAGTCAGTCCATCAGATTGACCTCGAGATTCGCCTTTTGCTTTCATTTGGTCAACGGACCGTACCGAAGTTAGTTGAAATACAGAATGCAGGCCTAACCCATTAGAGAGATTTCCCAAAAAGTAGAAGCATTCCAATTCTTTATTTAGATTTAGGAGTTTCTTAGGAGAAGAAAGAAGCTAAGACTCTTTTCTTAGAGGAGACAAAGGGCTAAGAAGTGGAGGGAAGAGCGTACTGAAACCGTAACCGTCATGGGTGAGCCTGCAAAGTCCATCAAAACTCCAGACCCTTCTGCTTTGAGGAAATTCTTACGCATAAGCGCACAGTTTTCTATTTTTTAAATAGAAAATAGAAGCGGATAAAAAAGGCTAAAGTCCCAAGAAAAGGTTGGTTCAATCGATAGCTCAAGCTCAACGAAGGCGGTATCTTACTTAGTAGCCGCAGAAAAGGACAAGGACTCGGCTCTTTCCATATCAGTTCGGATTTTCCTGTTTTATAAAGGCAAAACATAAGCGGCTACTGTCCCTATGGCATTAGAGTAGTCTATGGTACCAATCCCCTATAGAAACAAAAGAAACAAACGCTCACCTATACCTGGAGTGGCCGCATTTGGTACAGCCAGGGGTTAGAGATAGAGATCAAGCCTTGTCTTGTATTCGTATTTCCAAAAGTTTTCATCCATACGTTTATGTATATACTATTTTAGTAATAGATGGAAGCTGCAGCTGCTATGAGGACCAATCAGAAATCCCATCCCATCGTGCGTCTAGAAAACAGGAAATACCAACTGCCCTTGAAGCCGAACAGAAACACGGTGCTTTCACCTCTGTAACAGAGAATTGAATTTAGGTCTAGTTGCTATACGAAAAGATCTTTTTTTTACCATGCCTGTGCTGTGATACCTTCCACTGAGCCAACCATCCATCAATAATTTCGTATAGAAACACAAAAATGTCAACTCAATAGGAAAACCTCTTCTTTCAAGTTTCAAGAAGCGTAAGTCTAAACAAATTTAGACTCCCTCTATTTCACTCTAAAAAAAGGCATTCATTCCGGGCATAGAATTACCCTCGAATGATAGCCTATCTACCTACGAAAAAGCCCTTTATGTTAAAGTATCTATACCCATAGGTTTACCTCACATCGATAAATCCACTCATCAAAAGGGGTCAGATAAAGCCTTGAGATGAATAATGCTTCCAGTCCCAAGGATTCATTCAGTTAAGTCGATGAGCAAGTCGTCTAGACCAATAATCAATAGAGACGGAAACTCCCTTACGAAAGCCACTTGAAGGCGAAATGAACTTCTCGATCTAAAACAAGTCTTTGGGGACTTATTCTTCTCATACTTTATTTTGACCAATGGGTCAGTGCTGGTCGAAGAAAAGAAAACGAGACTTAGCTTATGCGGCACACATGCTCTGAAGCGTGCTTTTACGCTCGATGATTCCCTCTTCAAGGTGTGTTCAGTTAGAACGTTAAAAAGAAAGAGAGCGTTCAAGTTCAGGTGGTCGAATGCATTTTTCTGTACTGTAGCAGGAATGGCTTTCCTGGGCCCTACTTTGTTTATGTATGCGTACGTGTAAACGCATTTACTTTCTCTGACTCTGAGGGTAAATTGACTTCGGGAGCGGTAACGGATTTTCTCGATACTAAGTTTGCCGGAAAGCACTTCACGTATAAGAGCTTGGGTCCCCGTATCCTTTGTTTGCCTTTTTACCTTCGGTAGGAAACCATTATGGAAAGTGATCACACGAAAAGCAAAAAAGCGCTCTTCCTTCCGGCTTCTGGAAAGACTTGAGCCGATAGACGAACATTGGTCAATTTCAATTAAAGGTCGGCTACTAATTACAATTGTTGGATTGAAAGCATCTCTCTTTCCGATTTCGTTTTCGAAGGAGTTTTCTCGTATTCTGTACTCGTATTCTGTATTAGCTCCTTCCACGAATGAATAAGGTAAGGCTTCGATCTTTCGCTTTTGAGTTCGTCCGGAAGCTCTAGTATGAGCCGGTGATTCCAGTCCGTCTCGGATGGAACTCCCACCTAAAAGGTCCTTAGTCTCTTGTCGAACATCTCACCCAAGCGCTAGGTAATCCAATTTGGAGCATCGGTACTCGCCAGAGTTACAAGTCGTTAAGCGACGCGAAAGAGTTGATCCATCGGATTGGGATTAGCCAGTCTTTGAGCTAGCCCTAATTGAATCTACCAAATAGGCAAATAGGCTAAAGAAGGGAAGCACCAACCATTCATTTGTCGAATCGAAAGCTTCGCCTACGACGTAACTCAGCGCGGTAAGCTCCATTTTGCTGGCGCTTGTTTAATTTAAAGTGGTACGGTATCCCCATACTTTTCTAACTAAGTCAATTGAAAATGACATCGGCTAGTGAGCAAACGAGCTTCGGAATTGGATCAAAGCCAAGAACCGAGGCGAGGTCGGGAGTGTGCGGATCAGACAGAGAAGAAAGATAAGGTGTTCACGATTTAGAAGAAGTAGCATATGCTCCGGCCGGCTCGCTTAGTCTTCATCGTCAATGGCTGCTAACGCCGCGACGAGGGCGCGACGGGTTGCCAAAGGAGAGTCCCAAGAGGCCTAGGAGAGAGGTGATGTATTTCTCTTTACATGTACTGAACTTATTGGGTCCCCATTAAGAAAATAAAGGCTTTGCCCAGCCTAAAGCGCTTTTCCTAACCAAGGTGATATTACCTTCTTCCACTACTGAGAAGTCTTCGAAATATTTCCTTCCATCGTTACCATGAGTACAGGCCCGGTCCTCATTCCGTAATTCTGGTTAAGAGACCCCTATCGCTAACTTCTCTGTCCTAATCTCCTGTGTCGAAGACATCGGAAAAAGCTTGCTTGTTTTCGTACTACTACAGGTCCTAGGGATGGGACTTTCAGGCCAAGTGCGGATTCGTCGAAATCGAAAGATTGCCTCTTATTTGCTAAGATTGGCGAATCAATCAGTCGTGGTTTCGGCTCATATCGGAAAGAATTAAAAAAGATAAAATAGCGCATGGGCAAGGTAATACGATAACCGATTTCTTAGAGCATTTAGGCGACTCCTAAGACACCAAAAAAGGGTGAGAAAAACATGAGCCAATAGGCGAACCGAAGAAGCAGATTGACCTACTTTCAACGCATAGGCTCGCCCGCGAAAGGAAGACAATCGTTGCGTGCAATGCGTAACGCCTCTGAGCCAGAACTAGAAGCATCATATAGAAGATCGTTGGCCAATTCCTTGCATCACGAACCTCTCGAACTAAAAGGAAAAGATAAACCGACCGAATCTTCGTTATTTATTCTCCACTTTACTTTCGACACGAATGCAATGAAAGCGGGTCAGCTGAGCTGCAAGTGAGATTTTGGTCCGAATTCCGGCTAACTCATGGGCAAAGTCGTCTTTTGCCGCCCCTCATGCAGCATATGAGCGGATCTTCACTAAAACCGGCTCTATTGGCGGATGGATAGCGCCCCTCACTCTGCTATGAGAACAAAGAAAGGCACACTATCTCCTTGCAGCTTTGCCCGTCGCCTATAGTAGGATGGATAGCAAAGCCGCTAAAGCGCCCTTCGCTTAGTATATTTGAGCCTCTACTGAATTCCGCTCGCCCCGGTCCGCGTTGACAAAGTCAACGACACAAGCAAGGAGTTGACAAAGGAGAACAGCCCCCTGTTGTTGATAGAGAGCTTACTGCCCCGCCCTTTATAGTATAGTCGCGACTGTTGTCATGGAAAAAGACTTTCTTTTTTTTTTCAAAGAAGCATGCTTAACACAGCCTATAGCGTAAAGGCATTCGAGCTGCGTCTAAACTAAATTAAAGGTGAGGGCCTTTACTCTTTCTTCTGTAGATACGCTATCCCTTCCTTCCGGCTATGGTATGGGGGAAGGGAAGTGAGATCTACCAATTTCTTTTTAATGAGTGGCCGCACTATGATCGTTCGGGAGACATGGTCCCACGCGCTACACAAAAGAATGAATTGTTATGCGGTCGGAAAACTCTTTCTGCAGGCAGCCTATCCAATCAGATCACGTATTTTTGAATAGAATATGTCGTTCTGTCATATACATGTATTCGATTCGGTCTTCAATTTGGCCTGCTCGTGCCCGGAGAGAGAATGGGCACGACGCCCCCTCTTCCCGTTCTACTGTCCAAAACACGCCGGCCATTCTAAGTTCTGGGGTTGGGTCGGATAGGACCAGACCAAATCGGCTGGATCTGTGGAATCTGAACGGATCAGATCCAATCGGATCTGATCGTAGCTTCGAGTTCAGGTGCCGTACCGCGGCCGGACCGGAAAGGAAGGAAGGGGACAGCGAACCGCCTGCCAAGGTAGCTTGCTAACTCTCAGCCACTTGTTAGAAGGAAGTGCAGCTTGATTGTCGGGGGAGGGAAGGAAAAAAGAAGGTAGATTATTCGATTATATTTCCTCCTTTGGTGACGGATTGGCTTGGAGAGAGGCGACCAACGGGAGGAATTCGTTTTTGTTTGTATCACCGAGACACCCGAAAGGCCGGCTATATGTACCTCGGGAGACCCGGCCCATTCAAATCAAAATAGAACGAGCACCTACGACTAAGGGGAATGGAATGTCGACCACAAGGTGAGATGATCTTATAATATAATACGAGGGCGAGTGACTGGTCAAGTCATGAAACTTAGTCATTTTGATCAACATGGCTGCAAGTGGACTGGGTTTATGTGTTTGAACTGACTACGACCAAAGTCGCGGCTGCTTCAACCAAAAAAGGGCGACCCCGAAAGAAGTACCTCACCTCACTTACTAAGAAGTAGTTGGAGCTGGGCTCCGGGAGAGTTTGCTTTTCTTTCTAAGAGCGGTCTGTCTGATCCTGATCAGACCGCTCCTGGTGTTCGAACTAGTCATTAATGGTCGGCTTCATTGGTACCCTTTCGGTATGCGTTGCGAACACTTTCATTTTTAGCGTCTCACCTTCTCTAGAGAAGCGAAACTCGAACGGATAGAGCACATGGTCCAACTACATAACTTTTTCTTTTTCATTACTTCCATGGTCGTGCCTCGTGGCACGGCAGCACCCGTACTATTGAAATGGTTTTTCAGTAGAGATGTTCCCATAGGTGCCCCTTCTTCCAATGGTACTATAATTCCTATTCCTATCTCTTTATTCCCTCTTTTGATCTATCTACATTCCAGGAAATTCATACGCTCCATGGACGGAGCAAAAAGTGGAGTCTTGGTCAGAGCAAGCCGCCCCATTCTATTACCAGACAAAATTCGGAGAAGCTCACCCGAAACTAGAGCTAGAAACGCCTTATTTCGTTTCGTTCCCGTTCTTCATTTCCTTCTTCTCGAATCCAAGGGGGACTTCTCATATTTAGAATCTTTCTGCGGTGTGCTCTGTTTACTATTCTTTCGTACTTTCTTCTCTTTACCACGCGATAGGTCAGCGAAGCGTGAGCGGGCGCGGAAAAGGAAACGCCAAACACTTCGGCCTAACGGGAATGAGCAACGACGAAATGACAAGATGAGGTGCTCCGGGCACCCCCATTTAAAAAGAAGGGTCGAAGGTTTTTGGCCTCTAGCTTTCCCCGTCCCCCCTTCGTCGGGCGGTGCTTGTGTGGGGGGGGTGCCACCAGAAATCGGGGTTGAAGCTCTCGCCTTACCAACGAGCCGACAGCTGATGGCTGTTGGTCACGAC